AAGACAGGGATCGCCCGCTCGGCAATGCTACCTTGGGGAGGAGACAACAAAACACTTTTTTATAACAATTTAAACTCATATTCAAAAGCTTTTTCGATATATGAACAAGATTACTATAAAAGAGTTGGTGAACATTGTTCTGACTCATAGCTCTAAGATGACTAGCATCAATAAGCCAGCTTCAACACCACCTATACTCTGAATCATAGACAGACTTGCACCGGCCTCAACATAAAAGGATGACCCGGTCTGTCTATTTGTACGCATTGGCTTAACTCACTCCTAAGCTCCCTAGACACTGCAAAGAACACATAATGAAAACGGCCCGGTAAAGGCGGAACGAGAAAGGAGTTTGTTTGATAAAAAAGAGTTTGGGAATGCCCTGCTTAGTTAACAAACATCGAGTTTGGAGTCGGGGCAGCGTGGATACGAGACTATTGAAGTGAAGTTTGGAAAAATTTTGGTTTTCTATCTTCAGATTACAAAATTGGAGACTCACCAAGGCCTTTCAGCGATTCGACGCGCCCCCCTAAGCTAGACGCTTCACCTACCCGACCTCAGAGAGAATAGAACGAGTAGCCCGAGCCCAGTCTTACTAAGAGTTTGAATTGCTCCGTAGGATAGTAGGGCGAATGAATCGCATTAGTGCGATTTGGCTAGCGGAATCACCCTTATATATTCTATATTTTTCAACCAGGTCAACTGACGCCAGCATCGCCACTACGGAAACTCAATTTCCTTAGTCCTTTTTCTGTGAAACAAAGCCAAGCCTTTTCCGCCTTCCATCCCGCGTTTCCCTGCTTGAGACTGCTTTTTATTAGCCCAGTCATGAACCACCCCGGTTGGAGCCATGGTCTACCCGGCAGTGCTTCATATCCTCCTTGCTCTTTGTCTAATCTTAGACTAAAGGTACCAAACCGGGCATCCTTTTTTGTTGTTTTTCTTTTGGCTAAGAAGCCCGTAGGTTGTACGCCAGCCATATGTAGCTTGAACTGTGATGGCCACAATGCTTAGCTATTGCCGATACCCAAGACGCCTTTGGTTGAATGTTCACACCCGATCCACCGTCTGCACTTCCTACATTCAGTCCCGGAAATTTAAACAGGAAAACTTAAATTGTAACCTCCCGGTCTGCTGTAGTCAGCTTCACGGTGTGCCTGACTGGCGAGTCCGCCGTCTCCACGGCTTCCCTTTTAGCGGGCTGCTCCTCAAGCCTTCGAGTGCCGATCTTCGCGAGACGGCCCAAGCGAAGATCTTCGATCCGAATCTTCGCATCTACTCTCTCTTAGAGGATGAACTACGCCTTCGCTATCGCAAGAATATAGCGATCGAAGAGAGCTATCGCTCAGCTGCTTCGCGTATTACTCACGAAAGCCGTATTGCCCGAAGGGGGCATGCCGCAAGAGCGTAGGAGGCGTGCCCGAAGGGCAGCGGAAGCTGTGCGGTTCCAGGTGCCGTCGCTAGATTGAGATCTGCAGGGTGGCGAGGACTTCGACTGCCTTGTATCGGGTGCAGAGAAGGGGGTGGTAGGCTTAGTAGGGCTCGAACCTACAATATAACCGTTATGAGCGGTACGTTTCAACCAATTAAACTATAAGCCCCTGCGGATCTCTACATGCAATTCGCCCACTTCGGGAAGAGCGGACGGAAGGAAAGAGGAGGCCTTTGCTCTATCTGCTTCTTCCTCTTCCCGGGAATGAACAATTGGATAAAAAAAACGGATTTTCTTAGTTTATAGATATAATTATATAATTATATATCTATTATATAATTATATATCTATTATTTTATATAAAATAAATTTTTTAAGCAAGCGGCCCCTTCGCGACTCAAACGGGCGGGGGCGCTTTGTTTGCTTGCAATGCCTGCAGTTCGCCTTTAGTTAGAAGTATAAGTAGAGGGCACCCTTTGCCCCACACTTCAGAAAAGGTAAAAAAGTATGGATTAAGTAAGAAAAAGTACATAACATAAGGAGTGAGAAAGAAAAACTTGGTTACGGTAACCGAAGGTTAGGCCGACTACTTACTTTAGTATAGCTACACCTAAAAAAGTTTATTCCTACCCCCTTTTCTTCCCCTTTCTGTCAATGTTGCCAATTCTCAGAATACTTATAATGTACCCTCGCGCATACAATTGCCCAACAACTTTCTTCCTCCGACTTCTTTAGCCACTTCCGCATCTGTCGTCTTCGGGATCGGGAGAGCTTGCTTCGTGGCGGAGCATTTAGCAATTCCAGCAGCCTGGTGAGGGCTGGCTGTCTGAGGACAGGTTAAGGCTGGGCCTGCTGGGCTTGCTTCTCATGAGATTGGGTGAGGGAATCGGAAAGGGGCTCATAAACCGGGCGGGCGGGCTTTTGGGCACACGGAAAGGGGGAAGTGGATGGAGGGTGCTTCTCAGCTAGAGTTGGGGGTGGGGTCGCTATAGTGGCTAGGGCGAGTCTTCCTACACGGCGCCCGGCTCTAGACTAGACGAAGCTGCAGCCTACCCTCGAAGCTCTTCATAGTCAGGCGGGGTAGACAATCTTCTTTCAAAAAGAGACAGACCAGAGATGACAGAGGAAGGTATTCGGTTCAAAAAAGATACGGCAGTCAAAACTGCTTCTGTCCCTAGTTTTTTTGGGCTGAAGCTGAGAGCAAGAGAGAGCAAGTTGTCTCCAATATATGTATATGGCGATGTTTCCGCTCGGCAACTCCATTCTGCTGAGGAGTGCGGGGGCAGGATCGTTGGGAAAGCGCTTTGTAAGTGAAGTGAGTTGAAGCAAGCAGAGTTCAGAAGGCAGCGGAGATATACCCCCAAGGAAAACCCTTTTTTTTTGTAAATTTTTTCATTGTTCTGTCAAAAATAACATATACGGATGATCCTCCTTTCGATAACAGAGGGGCAGGATGGACTTCGGACACAAGATCAAAAGGAGAAGTAGAAAGAGCTTCTTAAATAAAGGAAGGGCCGAGCCTTTTCCCCGTTTGCAACCCATATAAGTAGAAATCTCAATGTTAGGTACAGACCCCAACATTCCAGTAGAAAAAAAAATATCTAAGCCTTGGGCTGCAGACATGTCCTAATCTACGATGCCACAACAAAAAAGGGGGAGGGAACAACACCAGACACAGCGGAAAAGGCAAAAGACTGAGGTAAACGAAGTTTCCCCAAAAAAGAGAGCTTGCCAACTCTATGGTCCTTCCCAATCCCCTTAAGGGCCTATCGCATGATCCTGTTCAAGACAGGAGGTAGGAGAGAAGTGAATATAAGCATTTTTTTTTTCAAGCCGGAAAGAAGATTCGCTGAGAGAGCGGGAAAATTAAAAAGAGCAGAACATATTCGATGATAACGAGAGAGAGTACCAAGACTGGCTAGAGGGAATTGTTCGGAGTTTTCAGTTTAAACAAAAAGGAACTAAGATGGAGAACGAAGAGAAGAAAGAAGTGAAGAATCACCAGTAATATTCTTCGATGCACCCGAAGAAAGTAAGCAGCCCCCTATGTTGTAAGCGTAAGGGGGATCAAATACCTGTAACAGAGGAGGAAGAGATATGACAAGACGGATTCAACCTCTGAATCTGCTTCCGCTGTCGTGGGGTAAAACTATCTGTGTCGGGTGTGGGAGTGCTCCTAAGATCATAGAAGTAATGCTGCAGAGGCCCTATGGAGTAAGGGGATTAGGAAGTCTCCGATTCAGTAGGCGTCTCTGGGGGAGCAGCAAGATGAGCTGTGTCTGACTGTCGGCGAGAATTTTAATTCTGCCGCTTACGAGAGTCTGCAATCATGTGACCCCGCTTCTTGCAATAGTGGCGATCTTGGACATGTCTCGTTGGCCTGATGCACCAGCGGAGCTTCCAGATTGAAGATTCTGACCATAGGGTCGATGTCCCGAAGCATGTTCAGCCGCAAGAACCTGATCTGAAGCACCCTGAGTAATATAAGATCGACCCCCAGCACCCAACCTAAGTAAAGGGGCTCAAGTCGAGTCTCCTCGGATCTCACATCAGCAACTGCTCTCTCAATGTCTGGTAGAGGAACTCGATGTTGAATTGAGGATCTAACATTCTCGAACTCAGGCCTCAAGCCCATCAAAAACTTAGAGAGCCCCTTTATACTCTATAAGGATATTCTATGTTATATGAAAGTATTCCCGACAAGAACCCTTCGAATCGGTGCCCCTATCTTCTTTGAAAGGGGTCCCTCATGTTCAGCTGGTCCCATAGAAGCCAAAGCCTTCGGTAATAATAAATAGTATAGCACACTTCTTTCTTTATTTTACCCATAAGCTAAGGCATGTTCTTCATGTTGCAACTGATAGAAGGGTGGAGAATCATCCTGATAATTAAGATTACTTATGTAATCCAAAAAATATTTAGCAGTCGCAAAAGAGGCGACGGTGTATATGGGGCTCAAAGGAAGTACACAAGTCATCCCGTTTGAAGCTAAGCACTTTTCATCTTTTGTAGGAAAATCCCCTTCTCTAGTCTTGGGAAATTGATGCGACCCATCCACATAAGCACAAGATTCTTTTTTCCCGAGCAAATCATTCTTCATCGCATAAGCCCATGACAAGTAATTTCCGGATGCTTCTTTCGGAAGAGCACGGGAAAAGCCTATGGAATCCATTGTACTAAGACCCGAAAGATCATCCAAGGACTGAAAGACTCAAAACTAGTCAAGAAGGCTTAACTCAAGCAATCACCCAAGAGAAGAAAGGATTTTCGCTTGCCGGATTCGTAAAAGAAAGAAGAAGAAGCCGGGTCTTCTTTTTAGGGAAATATAAGGGCTTAAATTAAAGAGCTAGGGTGGCGGCAAGAGTTTCTCACAAACTCGAGTTCAAGACCTCCGATTCTAATCCGATCGACTAGATCCGGTCACATGATCAAAGAACTATTCATGAAGAAGAAGAAGTTCCAGCCAATTTTTTTTTATAAGGAAGCGCTTGATCCGGGCCTTATTTTAATTTTAAAGGGCTTCGAAATAAAAGGAAGATCCTGGGATCAAAGCGGACGTTCTCGATTT